TACCCCTTTGCCTACCAATGATACAGGAAGGCTTACCTCAGACCCGAAGCCCCTATAATTGCTTCCACTTGAAGAGACTGACTTGCGCCATAAGTACTAGACTTTGATAAAGGAATGGGGACGCGAAGATATTTAATACTTGAATGGGAATCGTCTTAGCAACTGGCTATAGCCATGAGTAAAAGCCGCCGGGAGAGGAGAGACAATCTTTCATGAGAGAGGGACGAGCAAGTGATAGATTGGGAAAAAAAAGAGGTAGGCCTTCTGAGCGGTCATTTAGGGGCCTTGTTAGCGACCCATCATTCTTTCCTAAGCTGTCAGAGTCCGATCGAAGCGAGCAAGAGATAGAGGGCTCATAGATGTGAATTGAGAAAGCAAGTCTTTCTTCATTTTTAGAGCAAGAAGCGGAGTTACATGTGACTACACTAGAATGACTTAGAGGGGGTGTCTTAGTTCGGAATTTGCACGGGGGAGTACGGAATGAATAAGAACAGAACCGCAAATCTAGTGGGCGCCTCCCTTACTAAGTATCATGTAGTTCCGTCAAGAGTCAGCCCCCCGTTTGTTGCAAGTTTCGGGCTTTGCTCTAACCGAAGCCGAAGCTATTGGTTTGGTTGCATCGTTTGCTGCCCCTGATGATGGCCTTGGTTCCAGTTACCTTGGCCTCCTCGTCGACCTCGTCCTCTTTGGTTTCCTCTTCCGTTCTAGGTGATAAACGCATAAAATGCTTTTCGAAGCTTTTCCACAGTTGACTGGGATACTACAACTCTGATAAGCCAACCGGTTCTTGTACTTTCGTTCGAAGCTCGAGATTGGTCCGCTAAAGGAATGAGAGATGGGGCAGGATATGCAGAGAGCGAAGGGCGATCCTTGGACAAGGGAGCAACCAATCAGACTAAACCAACCACAGTTCTATAATAAGAAGTGACCGGTTAGAACAAGTGGCCTGATACGATAAGTGAGGAGAAACTTGGTTCTCTATACACCACGGTTCTCGGGAAAGGCTAGTTACTGATGCTGATAGTCTAGACTCTACTATGATTACAGGGAAAGGGCAGCAGTTAAAGCAGGGGCCTGCTATTTCGGGTCTGCGGGGATCATCTATTATACTCAGGGCGGAAAGGAATGCCACTGATGGAATCCACTGACTTGGTAGAAAGGAAATCACTAGGCTTGCCTTGGGGTTAAGCCAGATTTAGGACTCTTATTCCTGGGTTACCTTTTTACGCATAGACAGATGTGTAACCGACATTAGGAGCCGAAACGGAAATCTAACCTTTGGGCATAGGAAGAACTGATCTCTGTTCTAAAGAAAAGAAGACCAAAGACTGAGAAATCACTGCTATAACTTGCTTCCATGGAGGAAATTGAACTCCTTTAACCGAACTGAGGATCGGGACTTGACTTCTTTTATCTTTTTATCACATAGGCCGTATCCGACCTGAGAACACGAGACTTGACATACCTGCCCGAGTTTACTCAATAAAAAAACCACTCCGCTTAGCTCGGATCTGTCTCACATAGAGTGGAAAGGGCATGTACGAATAGTGTACACAGGGGAAAACAACGAAGGAGGCCGATATACCTGTAAAAGCTATGCGAGTCGACCCGCCGAAAGGAAAGTACAAGAATTGATATCATACATATCTCCGGTGTCCCTCTTGGAGACACGTCTAACAACATTGGATCCGCACACTTCACGCGTAGGCCTTTCATCCTACAAATCCGACCCCCTCCCTTTCTTCAGAGTATCAATCCTAGTGGTCGTCCTCTTCCAGATCGAAATCCAGAAAGAGTTCCGCAACGAGCAGGCATATGATTAAAGTCGACCTCTGTCTCTGTCCATCAACCTACTTAGCATAGCATATTTGATTAAGAGCTCTTAAGCGAGTTTGAACTATAATATAAGGGAAAGGAGAATCTGATAAGAGTCGGGTTCTGTTCCATCTCCGATGTCAATTGATTAGGTTCCACTACTGGGATTCCTCCCCACTCCTAGCTCCCGAAGTACATAATGGAAAGAAAAGGCATATCCTACTGCTTCAAAGTCATAAGCTGCTCCTTCTTCGGTGGCTGCTGCTGCTTCGGATCTGGAATCGGGCCCCTTACTTTACTTTATAGGGCTCGGACGTGAATATGGATGTGGCTTCTAGCTCAGCAACGACTCTGGCTTCGGGCCTGCGAAGGACACTTCGACAGTGCAATTGTTCTTTCCACTTCCTTTCCAGCCTTTGAGCTCAATCAATCAGTACACGAACGAATACCAATTCCAATATATAGATTGGAATTCAATAAAGTCTTCCGGAAAGGCTATAGCTTTAAAGAAGCTACCTGCCCTGGAATCGAGAATCTATCCCTTGCTTCAAGGTACTTCTGTCTTTATCGCTATAGGGCATCGGCTGTCAGCTCTCTGTCCAACCTCTATCACTAATCCGGAATGTGGAACTGGTAAAGGTCCCTTGCTTTAGTCCCTGCCCCTAGCCTTTCTCTAGTTTTTGAATGCTCCGTTATGGCTAGCTCTGATTCTAGTAGCAGTAGCTCTTCCGTTATGAGTCAATCTCTCTCTCCGCTAGTTGTTAGCTGGTCTGGTCCAAGCGCGAATCTCTCTTGAAATAGATCTTCCAGTCGCTCTTCTGGATCAATCGCTTTGGTGAATCGATCTTCTTTGAAATGAGATCTATCTCTTCTTGCCCTGTCTTCGGCCCTGTAACTGGTCGATCAATCGGTCTACGAATTAATTACTTTCTTTCAATATCTGCCCTTGTTAGCAGCTCTATCGGCGTGCTGTCTTTCCTTTCTCGGTCTATGGAAAAGGGTGTGCCACAAGGGAAAAGGAATCATAGGGCTGGCGATAGGTCCTTCGGTAAGCAGCATTCCTCTAGTTCTAGTTGCTCCTTCTGTTATTTCATCTCGTAGGCCTATTTGTTTAAGCCCGTGTTAAAGCAATCGAATAGGGCTTCCTTAACATGCTCAAATTCAGGCTCAATAAGGCAAAGGGATATCGATCTGCTGTTTAGCGAATCGAATCTCTCCGTTGCCTTGTTATAGCTATACTGTTATCTATCGGTCTGAAGTTAACTCTTCAATCGCTTGTTTATTAAGCCAATAGGGAATCGGGTTGACCCGGAACACCAATCTAGTCCGGTTATGAAGGGAAACCCCATCTCGACATTCTGAAGGCTAACTCCTAAAGCAATCACGCTAAGCTAAAGCAAAGGAAGTTCACTTCGGAAATCAATACAATAAGACAGACCGACCTTTGAACTCTTTTTCTCTACCCCCGTAGTCTCCCGAAGATCTATTAAGGCTAGTAGCTTGACCCCTACCGCCATTTCTGACGTTCTAAAGGAATAGCGTAAGGTCCGACCCTTTTTCATCTATTTCATCTAAGGGCTAAAGAAGCTTTTTCTTAGGCATATATATGGCTTTGGGCAGCGGTTACATCCCGGTAGTCAGCAAGAGCGCTTCAGTCTCAAATGAAAGCTAAGCGGGAAGAAGGTTACTTCACTTCAGACAATCAGGCAGAAGAGCAGCGGTGTCGGGTTCCTTCCTTCCGCCTGAAGCCCTTTGCAGCCAATCTGGCTTTTTTCTTTCAATTCTGCCATCTGAGTCCCTTTTGGTCTTGTAGACCCATTTGCATTCAACTGCCTTCCGATCCTTTGGCAACTCAACAAGGTCCCAAACTTTTTTCTTATCCATGGATTGCAACTCCTCCCTCATCGCCTCCTGCCAATGTTGGGATTAGCCACTATCCATAGCTTCCTAAAAAGTGAAGGGATCATCCATATCGCCTCCTTCATCCTGTGCCTCCTCTCCTGAAGATAAACCCCAGTAGATTAGTAGTCTGGAACAGCGGATCTACGCTGCCGCTCAGATCTCCTAACAGGAAGATGCTGTGCAGGTAGTGCTAGTGCACGTGTGGGTCCATAATCTGCATGCAGAATGGGGTTCTGGGTCTGGGTGAGTAGGTTCACCCAGAACCATAGGAATGGATGGAAAATAGGCACTATGCGGCAAAGGCACAGGAATAGCCGTAGGATCCTCTAGAAAACATATATCTAACTGCCTGAAACTGCCACTGAATCTGTCATTGTCTAGAAAGTTGGCACGGTTCGTCTCGACAATCTCCATATGTCGTGACGGACAATCAAATCTGTAGCCCTTAGATCTCTCGGAATAACCGATGAAATAGCATCTCACCGTCCGATAGTCGAGCTTCTTCAACTCGGGATTAGATTATATAGTCTTGCCTTTGCAGGACATCCCCAAACATGTAGATAATGAAGGCTCGGCATCTTTCCTGTCCATCGCTAATAAGGAGTTTCAGGTGCAGCTTTGCAAGGAACTCGGTTCTGAATATAAACTGCAGTTTTCAAGGCTTCTCCCAAGAATTCCTCAGGCAGTGAGGAATGGCTCAACATGCTGCGAACAGCCTCCTGATATGTCAAATTTCTCCTTTCAGACGTTCTGCTCAGGACTGGAGTGGTGTATTGAGGAACTATGCCCTGTTCCTTCAAATACTCAGCAAACGGCCCATGATTCCCCCCATCACGGTCCATTCTGCCAAAATCTTCTCCACCACGATCTGATCGAACAACCGTAATCTTCCTGTCTAATTCTTTCTCTACCTCTGTCTGATAAGTCTGAAAGGTCTCCAAAGCTTCTAACTTATTATGGAGCAGGTACACATAAGCATATCTAGAATAGGCATCAATGAAGCTAATGAAGTACCGCTGTCCACCACGAGATGGAGTAGAGAAAGGACCATTTCTATCCGTATGGATCAACTCTAACAACTTTGAAGCTCTGGCCGCCTCAAACTTTCTCACTTGCTCCCTGATCCCTATGGACAACTTCGATAGAAAAAGAAGGTGCTCTCGCACGCTTCCATTACCATCCCACTTTTTGTTCATTATTTGGAGCAAGTAGCAGTGACTTCTTTTTTCCTACAAACTGATTCTTGATCAAAGACATCAGTTCCGACGACGTCTTCGTAGTAGCGATGCCTCCACGTAGCGACTCGCGGATAGAGGCCCTGATGATCATCATCGCAAGTCTGTTCACCTTCTCCCACCTAACATGGTGGGCCTTCTCTGTAGCCGAAGACTCGTCTGTAGGAGGCTTGGGCTCTGTGAGCACAAAGTCATAGTCCATGCAACCCAGCATAATGTCCAGGTTCATTTTCCATGAACCGTAATTAGAACCGTTCAAAGGTTCAATGCCTGCTAGGTTCTTAGAGACCTTAAACATGTTCATAGCTGCAACTTGATGTACCTTATTTATTTCTCTTTCACTTTGAAAGCAAAGAAGAAGGAAGAAAGGAGCTTTTCACCTTTGATCTTAGTGACAATCGAAATAGACCGAAGATGCAATTGCAATCGAATGTCTTCTCTTTCTCTGATTCTCGTGAAATAGCCCGCTTCTACTGAATCTAATGAGAAAGTCTCATCCATTGGGGATAGAAATCCCACTATTCAAGTAGCCCCCTATGGTCACATCCGACTTCCACAAGTGCACTCCCCGCTTCAAGACCAGATTACTACTCTGGGCACTCGACTAGAAAAAGACTAGTAGTGGGCTCCCAAAAGCCTGCCTGATGAGGGCGAGGCTGTTCCCAGAACGATTACTCAAGACGAGGTTGAGACCGATGCAATCAAAGAGTACTCTCCAGGGCGGTATGCTCGCAATGCCTGCTGGTTCATGCTCGGAGGATGAGGTCTATTCCATTTGACTTTAGACCGGCTTAGTCTTACTTAACCGGGAAAGAAGCCTTCCATATTCAAGTTGTGCACTCAGGCCTCACTCCCTTCTTTTAAATCCTCAAAGAGGCCAAGGATAGAGGTTTTCTTTTGAACCCTTCTAGTTGCGCACAGAACTAAAAAGGGATCAATTGGTTGCTTCCCCTTTCCATTTGCTAATGGCCCTTTCTTGTCTGACTTTAGTGTTGTTCAACACAAATTGAGCTCTTTCCCGTAGTCTCTCCTTGTCTTTCTGACTTGCCTGGAGTAGGACTCAAAGTATATACGATACGCCTTGCCATTAGTTAGCTTCTTGTCTAAATTCCTTTGGGGTCCAGCTCCCCGGACAGCGAGAATGACGTCATTTAGCCGAGACGTTGATTTAAGTTCCTTGGGTCTGTTGCGTGAGGCTGATCTGGAGGATCTTTGGTAAGCATTGAATCCCCCGCTTCTGAGGCGGCTAATGCCGATGTGTCAGACTGGTGACGTGGCAGAAAAGTAGAAGATTTTTCTGTGTTAAACCGGTGTGTCATGGTAGTCCTAACTATTCTATATCGATGGAGCGTAAACACGACACTCGAGCGAGAACAGCACGCGCATAGAAGCGAGGGGGGTCACAGTTTCGATTAAACAAAGAAAAGTGAGATTCTTGTCTATTTCCTAGCCCTATTTTGTAGGGGTTCATAGCAAAGGGACGGGAGTAGACTAGACTTACCTTATTAAGGCCATGCCATTCGTGAAAGGGGAGAAAGCCAATTCAACAACCGAAGGGCGGGTTGAGAGTGGATGCTTTTCTAAAGAATTTATTGCGCACAAGCGTATCAGAAAGATAACTACTATATTTCCGCGGGAGCTTAGGCTATCGTTGACCTGCTTCCGTCGCTCCATATAAAGAACTATCACAAGAATAGAGTGCCCGGGGAAGCCATCCCTCATTCTTCTTTCATTAATTGAAAATCACTCGAAAATCGAATTCTCGAGAGAATAGTATCCTCCTTTAATGCATAAGAAGGGGGTGTCCCCTCTTCCTTTACTGAAAAAGAGAGCTCACCTCTCCTGTAGACGTAGTACGAAGTGAGAGAGGTGGGCTTTCGTACTCATCAATGTCCTTTCCTTTCGGAAAGTGCACTAAGGAAAGCAATTCATTCATTCTCGGGCATAGCTGTTCACTCACTCTTATGGGATGGGAGTTTGACTCTCCTACCTTCCGTTGAGCGAGGAAAGCCCTCCCTAGGGACCGGGGAAGCTTCATGGCGTCTATCCAACTCTGTTGCCGGGGAGGCCTTCAGTGACCGATGTTGGTGCCATTTCATTCTCTTGGAGGAATGGTAGCTGCTTTTGAATCCGCGTAAGACTAAATAGACTTCGAATAATTGGGCTTAAGCTATAGGTAGTTCTTTCGGATTTCATCTTCATCCTAACATCAAAATACCACATCGAACGAAAGACATTAGCGAACATTGAACCACGTTGAGCTAGATGGCAGAAAGAGTGAGGGAGCTGGATGACATTCTTTTTTTTAGGGAATACCTGGAGATAGGCCAAGCCGATTAGACGGAATTAGTGGTTTAGGTCTTACCCTTTTGATCGAACAGCTTGATTCTACTGTACGAGTTCAAGCTGTTCATAGGGATTCGACTTGCCTTTTTTGCTTTTAGAACGGAGAGGGAACCTGAAGTCTGGCAGAAAATCCGAATCATAGTTAGCTGAATAGAACTAGTGTCGTAGCCAAGAGAATGGGAAGCAAGGAGTCATAATTCGGTTGGGATTCTGTGAGTGAGGGAGCAGAGGAAGAATCGAACTAAGAAGATTCGGAGTAATGAAAATCGAACGAAAAAGCAACTTCCCAATCCAGCTGACATTTTTTGAGAAAATCCTCCTAGAAAGAGGAACTTGGCAGAGGTAGACTCGGCATCTGGCTCACCTGCTAAAATGAATTTCAAAAGGCTCTTCCCGGCTAGCTAAGCCGGAAAGAGTTCAAGTTCGATCCTTTGCCATGGATGGAAAAAAATCCGGATATAGATAGTGTTCAGTGAGTGTCTTGTCGTTGAAGGATTCTCTTTGAACGAATCCGATTTGTCACTAGGGAAGAATCTTTGATAGTGGTATCCCAATAAGCAGACGATAAGTAGGCTTTGCCATAGCATTATTCGTCTTCGAAGCTGTCTTATTCTAGCCATGGCATTAATCGAGGGCTTTCCGTCCGCACAGTAAAGCGTGTGCATTTAGAAAGGTTGACTTCTGTAGGCCCTGTTCGGCTATGTATGTCCAAGCACACAAGCAACGAAGTCGGGTGGTGTTCTTCGCGCAAGTCAGAAGAGGCTACGGGATTCGTAGCCTTATGAGTCGTTCGGACCTCGCGTTCATGATATCTACAACCTTTTGAAAGGCTCTTCTGTATGTGAACAGGAAAGATAGATTGAAGGTACGCTCGCTTGCTGTCTTGTTCTCTGTCGCGAAGATCGGTTTTTATTCGGAATATAGGGCCTTAGTAGGAACCATAAATCTGTTCTTATTCTTTTCAATTCCCTCGACAGCTTTGAAGCAATTAAAGGGAAGGCCGAAGAAAATAGTTCCAGTCCTTCGGCCTTCCCTTTGTCATCCTTAGGTTATTGGCGGATCGGTTTCAGTCTTTATGAATTAAACATGTCTCCTCATAGGAAGATTGTACGCCTCCTTGATAGTGGCAAGACCCAAGGTAGATCGGCTCATCAAGAGTAGTCGCCTAGACACCGGTGAGGCATCTACACAGACTCCCTAAATCATGAACCGTTTGGCGAATTCGCACGCCCCGGTCCAATAGACCTCTCTGACTGAGGGAACTAGCAATAGAAGTGGGGCAAGACATCTGAGTCAACAACTTCTTTATTCATAGAATAGGTTTCTAACAGAATGGGGGGCTATTTATCCGAAAGTGAGGACACCGTCCCTCTTCTCTGGATCTGGCATTCCTGTCCCAGTATGAAAAGATGAACTCTTTCCCTCCTTTCGTTTTGTCCCCAGATTCTTCCCCCAGGGGGTGACTTTGTTCCAGGCACTAAGCGTGATACCTTTTTTGGTCTTGTAGTTCCATAAGTAGGGTGAATGTCAAAAGGAGATGAGAGATAAGCGACTTTCCATTTTTGATTATTAAAGAAGAAGGTGCTGCTGGTACTAAAAGAAAAGCTTGCTTGGTGAGGTTGTGCAACAGAACAAGATAGCGAGAGTGAAAATAATAACCACTCGAATGTGGATGAGAGCGAGACCGAAAGCATGGGTGCTAGCCCTAGATTTGTGGGGGAGTGGAAACAGACCTGAGAAACTGAAACAGAGAAGTGGAGGAGTGTCGGTAAGGGAAAATGTGGCTAATGCTATCCAACTAAGGGTACTGGTCCTGCTCGCTTTGGTTCTGCTCCTGTGGTGACCAAGAAGCAGGAGCTTGAGCTCAACCAGCCGTTGATAATCACTTTTTCCCAATCGGGATGGGGATTCCGGTCCGGTGTAGGGTGCAGCTCCACATGCTCTATCGCTTCCAGCACCCCACTTGGACTCCCCTTCTGCCTTTGTTCAATATTCCTACCTTGGATTTGGAAATGAAACTACAGCCCTAGCTCCAAGATCTCAGTTTGGTTTCGCCAGATACCTCTTTCTCTTAACGAAACAGAGCTTTTGTCGGGTCAGGTCCCCACCCGAACTACCCATCCCCTTTGTTGATGAATCTTTTGTATCGAACGAAAGCCTCATATCCCCTAGCAGAAGCCTTATCCCGTGGAGTCCCATAAAGAGCAGAGTAGACAGTACACGTAATGGTCCGCCAGGAGCGAATCCAAGGGCTCAGCGATCGGATAAACCTTGATGAGAATACCAACCCTCTCCCTTTGTCATTTACTGAAGCAGGAATATAAAGGAATAGCCCTGCCCACCATATGAAAGTCGCCGTCAGTCTTTGCTCTCTCTGGATCAGTCAGAAGTCACAGGGTCTCTCCCAGTAGTGGAGTAGTCCCACCCATAAAGAGCATAGTTCCAGTAGTGGGTCATCCATCGTAGTAAAGGAAAGGTGCGCAAATGCTTTGAAGCAGGAATAGCAGGAAGAGTAACAGTAAGAAGGGAAAGCACTTGCTCGGTCCGGGTAAGCCCCTTTCCCCGATCGCTTCGATACGAAAGCAAGGTAGGGTTCTTCGCTCGATATGATTCACCCGGTACCTGGTATTGGATCAAAGGCATAAGAGATCTTCCCCTGCCCTGTCTTAGTTGAGAGTCACGGGGGAAGTCAACTATAGGGCTATTCCCGTTGTTGTCTTCTTTCAATAATGCTTTGTTGATCACCGGGCACAGCGCTGCGAGAAAGAGAGACGCATTTTGAAGAAAGAGCTTTACCCTTTCGCTACACGAACCAAGGGCAATTCCAATTCCAAAGAAGTGACATCGGAATATGAACCTCGAATCCAATAAAGAGAGCCTTTCTGCAGTCATGACGACTTGCTCTGCCAAAAGAGCTCCCACCGTGAAACCTACTGCTAAGTATGGGAAGAGCACCGTGCCTATCCCTATCTCTGCTTCTCCCGAGCCGAGTGTCCACTTTTCCCCACAACTTCGATTTCGAGTTCCAATCCAAATGAAAGAATATAGGGCATTTATCTCTTGGTTGTCTCATTTTCATAAGCTAACTCTTCCAGCCCCTTGTCCTTTCTATTTATAAGTTGGACTGGCAGCTTATTCCTCAATATCTACTATGCGTTAGGTGAGGTAGACTTCGCCGATTGACAAGGAAGCGATAGCCGATGGATCTGACGATCCTCTCTTTGTTGGAAGGCCATGCCCGTATGAAAAACATTGAAACGTCCTACAGAGTCAAAGGCCCTTTTATCATTCTAAAGGAGGAATCTCACTCTGGAAAGCAAGGCACCACCCTCCAGTGAGAACTATGGGCATTGGGAATAGACAGGCCCCCGCTAGAAAGCCGTATCCGTAACCTCCAAGCGTATCTCCTTTGGCCCTCTCTTCCTGAGAAGATCTCTGCATAAGCCCGTTCCGACTTCGATTGACATTGAGGTGGTGGACGAATGCTTGGCTTGATGTCCCTTAACTACTCCTGAAAGGCTCATGTACCTAGCCTGTTCATCATTCCATTCCTATTATCGATTCGTTAATAGTATGCATGCTTGCAAAGGAAGTAAGTGAGTTCACAATGTCAATCATAGAAGCCCTGCTACTTAGAATATTAGTAATTCCACCCTTGCGCCCATTCTTGATGTATAGCGTTGCAAGGACAGGGGAGAGCAGCCCCACAAGCCTTTCCTTTTGCCTCGTAGTAAGATTCGAATTAGAAACCCTAATTTCCGCTGGTTCGTGCCCCTGGGCTATACAATCAGCAATCCAATCTACTAACTCAAAAAGGCTACCAACTAGGGCTGTCAGTTCCCCCCAAGTCATCCTCGGTGTATGGGGCTGGGTTGCCGTGCTCTGACAAATATTCCACAAATCGCACCCCCAGCGTAGAGTTAGGATTCTCAAACGCCGGTGGCTGCAAAGAAGTCTTCTTATGACATTGACGAACCTGCACAAAACAAGGAATAGGAAGATGAGGAGATAACGAGTGAAGGATATTCATGGAGATTATACTTTCTGTCTTGGGGTAATTCAAAGAATAAAGAGAAATCGACAAGCTCAAAAGAGTTGGGATCCTGGCGTACCCTTTCCTTAGTAGCAAGGAGGAACCCCGCTTTTATGCAATTATTCAAAATTCATCTTCTATCTCACAAAGATGAAATGGCTTGATTAGCTTAGTTGTACGAGCTCGCCCGCCGGGGATGAGGCATACACGAGTATCGCTATCATGGCAGCAGCTCCGAGCATCGTGGTTAGGACTCCCACCCTTTGCTCCTGCTTCCAAGATTCTGCCTTGATTTCGTCTATAGTTTTCATCCAGCCGAGCGGATCGAACTTTTGCTTCATTTCCTCTTCTCCTATTGCCGGAACTAGGTTTACGTCGCCCAATGCTTCTTTTATTATTTTAATAAGTTCTTGGTTAAAGATGGAGCCAGGTTGTATAAGATTGATGACATTCTGTGGAACGCTTGTCCACCATAGTATAAATCCTATAGCTACAGATTATAGCGTTCCTCGTGTTTATCCTTGTCATAGTCACCAGGAAAGCCCTTAGTAGCGGACACAGCTGCAGATTTAGTAGCCACGGCAGGCGCAGGAGCAATTCCCTTATTATCAGAGACCACCTGTTCAGAAGCGATCTTCCTTTAACTACCACCTGGTCAAGAAGAATCATCAGGATCACCCAGTCAATAACCATACCCATCAAGGTAAAGTTCACGCGTTCAAGGAACATCAATTGCACCCCGCTCCACGGCATTTAGAAGGTGGTCCCTGACCTTCACTTGCATGCGCAACAACATCCGGGAGCCTATCGTACACCGCTCATGGAACTAAATAAGACTAATCGATACCCTCAGCCTGGATATGTGCTGGGACTCGAATCTGTTATTAGTGGGGCGCGTTAACCAGAAGAATAAGCGCGGCAAGAGCAATAACATGAAAAGAAGCACGTCGGGTAAGGGTATCAAGACGTGGGAAGGTTGCCCTTTACGCCAGTCATGTTGGATCTGTTCCAACGTCGGCTAGGATCAAAGGCAAATGCCCTATGAGCGCTTAAGCCGAGATTATTCGCCACCGTATACAAGATTCTAAGTGGAAGATTATGAGCCACTGGCGAAGGCTTGATAACTAGGGTAAATAAACGAGTCCGGTTGTGGAAGGGAATGGTAGCAAACTGCTTCCTCTCCTTAAACTAGGATCCCCTTTGCAAACTGACTCAGCCTTAGGTGTCATCCCTGAAAACTGGTATAGGGGGGCGATATAGCCCTAGATTTGTGGGGGAGTAGACAGCGAAAACAGGAGCTTCCAACAGTGGATCTGCAATATAGGAATATGCATAAACTGTAGCTCAAAAGAGCTTATCTCCCCACTTCCCTCCATTCCCCTGGCACACACACGCCTACATAAGACGAACGACGGGGTTCAGACCGGGAGCTTCCGTCCTTAAACCAGTCAAATTTGGATTCTTTTTGTACACGAGATCCATAGATAGATAGGCACATAGTAAAGAAAGGCAGAGACCGTAAACTAATAGTAGGATCTGTTGCTGGTTCTGATCCAACTGACTCTAAATATCCAACAAGGGGGGTTAGTGAGGTTAAGAGGTCCAGAGGGAGGAAAACCCGTAGTTTCCAATGAATCTAAACATCTAATCGTGGAATGTGAGAGGTCTGGGTAACCGTAGGGAGGGGAAGGTGGCTAGCTTCTTTTCAGTTTAGCTTGGCTTTTCAGCTTGTTCAAAAGCGTTTTCAGTGCGCTTTAGAGCACAGTAAGTACCGCCTGATATTGAACTTTTAGGATTGACTATTCTAATTTAGAAAGGTGAAGGGAGCCAAACACGTAGTATCATTGTGTAAGTTGGCACCCCCTTACTTCGCTGTATGCAATGAATTTCATTGTTCAGATCAAGGCGCATCTGTCTTAGGTACCCCACTTATACCTTAACATATATGCACCGCTGCTGATCCTTTGTCCCTTTCTAAATCCAGCTTCAACCGAGCATACGTCTGCCGCGGGAACAGGAAGAACGGAAATGTACTTTTATGTTGAAGTCTTTCCCCTGCTGGGCTTTCCTTTCCTGGTAACAGACTACTATTGTACCATTCTAGCATACTCTCTTTCTTATTGAAGATAGTCTGTTTCATTTAGTATGCTCTGTACCATACCATTTTAACAGACTATCTTGCTTTGGAAACTGGTATGTTCTGTTCTCTCTAGTAGGAGAAGTCAGATAAGAAGCAAGGAGAAGATAGCTGTCTTTCCTGTAGGATAGCTTTATAGTAGAAGGGGCTTGCTTTCCTTCCTCTCTAGTCCCACCCTGCTGCTAGGCCTCAGCCTGATCGTTCCATCCAGCCTTGTGTATTCTGCTACTTAGGATAGAGGAAGAGCCTCAATCTATCTTCATCACCGTTCTCTCCTATCTCTTAGCAGTTGAGGACAAAAAGACGTGGTTTTATAAAGAATGCTACTTTTCATGTTGCTTGCCCGAGTGGAAAAGCTTTTGATGCCAAAAATACGGGGAAAATGAAAGTTGTCGACTTTAATGTCACTCGTTAGAGGGAAATCGGTCTTATTACTAAAAAAGACGGGGTTTTGACAAGTTGATTGGTTACTCGCTTACCCGGACTTGCTCCTTACTGACTGGACAGTTGGATTAGGAACTTGCTTGAAAAGCCCTTCCGCAGAGATCGAATCCGTACTTGCTACAGACCGGCGACGTGCTTTGGAGTCTCAATTACTGGCTATTCCTCGTTTCGCTTTGTCGCGGAAGGAGTGAACCCTAATCCTCCAGTAAGAGTTGCAGCGGGGGAAGTCCCACTACAGAAAGAAGGCGAGTAGTTCAAAGCAAACCATGAAAGATCTAAGTCAAGGGCCATGTCTCTTTCCCCCAAACCTGAGAAGCATCCAGGTTTCTCTGATCAGCAAGTGTACTACCCTATGGCTGCTCTTTGAAGCCTCTGCGCTAACGAAGATGACTCCACTACAGCATCTTACTTAAAGCCTGGCGGAACCAGCCCTAACGCTCAACCCCTCGCCCGCCGTGATATCCTTCGACCCAGCCCCCCTCTATGTGCTGGTGAGCATCCTCAAGCCGTTCCGTCACCTTGACGTCCATTTCATTTCTTCGACTTCCATTTCTTCTTTATTCTTTTAGTAATAATGGAAGAATTCTGTTCGTAGGAACAAAGGGAAGCAGTCAAAGTCAAAGTCTTTGCCAGAGATTGACCCGGAAACTACGCTGTCGGAGTGAGCGGGGAAGGCAAGGCGTGCATCAACATGGTTCATTTCGGCACGTGAAGGGCTTTAGCCCAGATCATTTCTATTCTAATTCTACCTCATACTCATTCCAAAAAGGCGCAACAGGACTATGGAATACTGGGCGAAAAGAGGCTGTCTCGGAACAAGATCTAACCAAGCCCGGCCCCAAAGACGCCTTTTCAAAGGAGTGAAGCGAATAAACTGACTTTCAGAAAAGAAAGAGAAGTGGAAACCTTTTGATTCATCAACACTGGAATATGCAGGAGTCAGCTGGAGCTAATGGAAGCCGCGGAAGCCCCGGATATTAGTGCGGCTGGAAAGCTGTAAGGTTCAAGAGTGTCAGTTGGGAATAGAAGCTGTTGAGCAGGCCGAAGACGATGCGTGGTCCGGGGACACTACTTTTCCTTTGTTTTCTTTACAAAGAAATAGCCATAGAAAGAAAGAAAGGTTTTTGAGGGGGCAGACCTACTTCCATTTTAGAGAGATAAACCCCCTTGACTTTACTAAGTCTGGTGCCTCTCTTCCTTGTGCCCTATCATCAATAGTAAGCTAATCCAGTTATGCATGTGTTCCACAGCTCTCATTTGAATCATTTGCCCGGAAAAGATGCAGAAGGAGAATCCCTTGGAATGTGAAATAATAAAGGCTAGCTATTTTGATTCTTCATTCTTACGTGTGGTGTGGCGCGCCCTAGGAATTCGACCACGCACTATGAGTTGGGTGAGCGGTGGGTCTCAGTACCATGGCTTTTAATGGCCTTCGATGCTTGTTCATTTCTTGGGAAGAAGTAATCCTTGACACTACTGCTCAAATCAAGCTAATGGCTTTATTTGCTCTTAAGGACCAGCTGGGAAGAAAGCCTTACAGAAAAGTGGGTCTACAGGGTCAAGCAGGAAAGCGATGGTAGCAAGAGTCCACTCCCTCCAAATCTCTTTATGCCAATTCACAGCTATATGAAATGCACTTTTCTCATTTCGATCTCCGTCTTAGAGCGAAAATCGAGTTGCACCATTTTACAGCTATATGAAACGCACTTTGATCACAAGTGAGAAGATTTCCTTCACTTTCTGAAAGTGCACTAAGGAAGGAGGTTCTTTTGACACTGTGAGACCTAGAATGTCTTTCTCTTCCTGGCGAGCGCAGCTCACTTTCATAGCAGGTACGACACTGCGAGATTGAGTGAGACAGCAAGAAGGCGGATGTTGCTAGGAGGAGATCGAGAGGGTAAACCGAGAAGTTTGTTTGCTTCCCCTCTTTCTTGACACACGGAAAAGAGAGATTGAAGGACCCTACTATGAGTGAATACTTGACTAAGGCACAAGATTCAAGACTTGATTGACCAGCACACCTATTTGTTCTTCTTAACTTGGATCTATGACGGGAATTACGAACCCATCTCCTAGTCAAGTTGTAGCAGTTGGCCGGCTAGGAACCATGGGAGTTAATCTTTATATAATCACATTAACCCATTAGAAGCTGCCTTTGGGGAAGCTAACCCATCGGTTAAAAAGGAAGGAGGGACGAACCAACAAGAGATCTCTTTCTTGTTCCTATGCCTGCCCAGCCAACAAAGGAAATCAATGAAGTACGTGATCCCAGATCCGGATATTAAACCACACCTAAAGAATCTCTTTCAAATCCTAAATTACCTTATTATCTTATTTTCTCCCTTTCCCTTTTTAATAACGAATAAGGCTTCCTCTTTCCTGTATTCTATCCTGCAATCTGTACTTGAATATTACCTTCCCAGTCTTTTCCTGTCTTGTCTAGTAGAAATAGTCAAAACTAGCTACATGGTTAAGGTAGGCCCATATCTCATTACTTCCTCACGTCTTGCAGCTCCTCTCTCTATTGGTAGTACCCCCCGTCCATTCATCTATCCATTCCATCAAAGGTTGGGTAAGGGGATAAGGTGGTTAGAACAGGTGGTTGTTGGTAGCACACTAACATTCATCCTTCCTGCATCTAAAGGTCGTAGCAATGCTTGTTGTCTTCATTCTTCAATAGTAGATGGTCAGCTCGTCTCCCCTACGAAGCACACAACTCCTAGCTGATACATGAGTTGTAATTAGGGTAAGATTGGAATATCCCGTCCTGATAAGAGAGGGCATATAAGATTAATGAAAGTGCGAGGTCTAAGCATAAGGGCTAATCACATCCCATCTGGAGCAGCTTCTAAGAGAAGAGTTGTTCTAATAGCTGTTCCGCCTCATGAGCTATTAATAGGGCAAGTCTAGGTGTTAAGGTGGGCTGGTAGGTTAGTAAAACAGAAAGTAAGATAGAAGAAGGTAAGGATGTTTCATGCCATGCCGTGCCATGAATCCCGATTCTGACGCTGTGTATCCTAAGCACTTCAAACATCCAAGTGGTCTAGGGTTAACAGGTATAAGTCTTCAAGGTGGAAAAAACGATTATTGGTATACATTAATGGAAATGCGGGTAGGTTCGAATTCCTGAATTGTATTGTATTAGCTGCTTGGCCGTACAAATAGGCAATACGTGGTACCAAGAAGGTGATACACTGTACCATAATTCATAAGGCAAGGTAAGGTTGATCCTGTGCTGATAAGATAAAGTAAATAGCTGTCAGTACTGACAGGGTATTCATTAAGCGAGTGTTGGGTAATTGAAAGCTGGTGTTGTATCTATAGTCCGTGACCAATCCAATGCATCTTCCCTGAGGGATAATGGGAACTGCCTCAACAACAAGGATTGGCTTCGGATGGTGGTGCACATCGAGCCGGAGATGAAGGGACGGATACTAGCCTTCAAGTTTACTGGCGAGGGAACAAGTGCAACCAAGGCCAAGACCTGAAGGAGTACTACCATTCGCGATGAAAGAAGAAAAGATCCGACCCTGTCAAGAAACCTCGGATACCGGTTAAGTAGCTCCTCCCACACCAGAAGTCTTTCCTGTAGTACCCATTCTATTTGCGAAATTCTGCCTGTGAGCTATAGTCTGACTCCGCTGCCACCCTTGGTCTGCTTGTGACCTAGCACGGATGAAAGCTCTTTGGACGCTACCTCTATCTTACAGTTAGAGTCGAGCCGATCTCATCTCCTATCCGTATTGAATGAAGGGTCGACTAGACCCTAGAATGAGAATCAAAGGCTAACTAACCTTCCCTCTTAGAATCGATCGGACATTGTTGGAACCTAATGAGCCATCCGTCAACTAATACCATTCCTTTTCGGCTTAAAGAAAGCCATTTACAGCCATTTCTTAATCCACGGAAGCAGATGAGGAATATGGCCGCAGATGTTTGGGGCAAAGCCTAAAGTGCAACAAATGCTGACTCCTAGTATGGATATGACTGAACCGCGGTATACTTGGCTAAGACGACGAGAATGAAGACCTAAAATGAAAGCTAGACCCTGAGTCTGTCCGCCCGACCCTAACCTCAGGCTTTCAGTCCTACTTCTGCGACGAATTTCTTTTTCCTGCTTATTCTATTTATTAGATACCACTATCTTATCTTACTTTTCAGTACTCTCTATTTCAACAAGATTGGAATTGATTTGCTCATCTGGCTCCATCCTTTTCTCGCCGCCCTTCTTTTGGCCTAATAGCCCTACCTAGGTGACGTGACCCCTTATGTAAATGTAATGTAGTATTATATCATCTTGGTTAGAGGCCTCCCCCTTTGAAGCTTTTGGATTCCGACCTACCTCTGCGGTACATCTGATTCCAGTCATGATAGTTCAGTTATTCGCAGCAGCTCCATCCAACTCCCCGCTAGCAGCTCTACTTCCCGCTTTTTCTCATTCCCCTGGGGAGCCCTTTCCTTTCAAGACCCTTTCAACCGCTTACGATCGTTTCGGATTTAGGCCTGGGCTGGCTAGGACCACTAAGGAATTCTCTTCCACAACTAGCTCGACCAGCCCTCACTTTATTTCATTTATGCAGAAGCTTCAAGAGAGAGTTGCGAAAGAGAACTAGACTATAGTAGCGGAGATTCTTCCATGGGAAATTGGCAAAGTGAGTTGTGGGTTCTGGCTTCACTTTTCCTCTTTATAGTTCACAATGCGGCATAGCAGAAAGAAGAAAATCCAGGACTTGTCTCAGCAAAGGGGTGGAAAAGCAAAAAGTCACCTCAAAGCCGTCAAAGTCGCTAGAAGACTCAAGCTCTTAAGGAAGGAGAGGGGCGTACTACGGGGTTCTACTATGGACCGAGACTACACTAAGGAAGAAGGAACCTTCTCAACAAGACTGCAAGGAACGAGATTTCAGGACGGAACAGGATGAATGGGAGGTGAGTTGCATTGCGAGAGAGCTTTGACTACAAGTCTTTCTTTCCAGGACGGTATGAGATTGCGAGATATGGTAGAGAATTCGAGTACCTTTTACGATCGTACCGATGACTTGCTTTAACGAAAGTTGCTACGTGAAACCCACTTCCTTCTCTTATGATATTTGAGACAGATAGAGTTTTCACACAAACGCCTTGACTCGCCTATCCGAATCCTCTACTTTCCTTGTTCGTTCACCTGCCCGGTCTGGTTCATCTTACCCGCTGGCTTGGACGAGTACAGTTCACTGATTTGAATCACTTAAACTAAAGCTCTGATATCCGTAGTACTTCAACCTTCTTTTCTTACTCGTCACAGTAAAGATCCCGCGCATCAAATGATTACTGACTTGAACTAGCACTTGCTGCTATTAACTCAGCAGACGATCAGGCGAGATGCTAATTGGAAAAGAATCAAATAAAGACTAGAAGATAGAGAGCTCGGAGCTAACAGATAAGAGCTCAGAGAGAATAGCTCATGGATGCTAGCTTCCTTGAACTAATAGATAACAGCTCATAGCCCTAACTCCGGGGATGATGGAGACCTTCAGTGACTCGGCACGGAAACGGAGACCCGTATGGATTGAGAAGGGAGGGTAGAGAAGAGGGAATAAGAAGTGGGGCATTAGGTACTGCCTAAAGATGAAGCCAAAAGCTCCTTACTTGGTACTTGCTACAGCACTTAGAACTGAAGCTGCTCTAGCAGCAATGCAAGGGGGCTCAACCGGTTGGTAGGGGGCTAGCTACCTTCAATGAACTCCGCTAAGAAGGCCCTATGAACAGCCCTATGGCTTGTCAGGGGAGATAAGAGCGGGGGAAGGCCTACTGGTTGTCTTAGTTACCGGCTTAGTCCCTTCAGCAGCAACCGAATCGAACGGATTGAAAGGACTGGATCCTTACTTGATACTGCCCAAGCTTAAGCAGCAGAGAAAAACGGGTGACTATTTGATCGAGCTCGTAGGGATTTGGATACCTTGGCTTCCTAGCTTACTTGGCCGACAACTGACTTGGTGTATTGATTACTTGATAAAGACCTTTGCTCTAGAACTTCAGAAGCTACCGAATGGTTCGTTACTGGCTCGGGAGCAAGGGGAAGATAACAAATTGGGAATGTCTTCCTCGCGGGTTTAACAACTGGTCATCTTTCGGCAATTCACGTCACCCCAGTTAAGCCTCACCGTGGTTGCTCGCACAAGAACTCGTTGCTCGAAAGATTCTTGAAAAGATCGAGGAAGTATTTACACGCCTCGGGCAGTCTCTAATCTTCTCTCACGAAGTACTATGGAAAGTTTATCAATCGGCGAGTGATTGTCCTTTCACTACCTTCGTTCCCGTCTGAGAGACTGACATCAGACTTGTAGTCATTCCGGGAACCTACAAGACCTTGTCGAAGTAGAAAGATTGTTCCCTCTCTGAACATGAATGGCGCTCTATCTATTCTTTCAACCTTATGTTGACAGCTGTCAAGATTGATGCAATAGAACAGGAAAGGTATTCCCCACGGGAGCTAGCTTGTCTATGTCAATGGATCGCCCATAGTAGGTTCTTTTTGGTCCACAAAAGGCCGAGGGAAATAGTGAATTCATATCCCCCTAGTAAGCGCGGATATCCCGATTGTCTAACTGCTAATGGAGGAATTGAGTCGTGAATCTCGGTCTTATGACGGGTCCCTAGGCCAAAAAGACGATGTTTTTTCAAAACGATTCCCCTTTTTCTCTACGAGCCGGACAATTGATGCGTCCCTCCGCTCCATGCTTCAACAGGAAGTTCATTCTCAACGGTGGTCACATCCGGAAAGCATCATCACCTACCTTCAGCCTCCTTTCTTCTACCGCTTCCTTTTCCCCTTATTCAAGCGAGATTGGATTCAATCCATACGCCAGTGCCTTGTTCGCTACCGCTGCAAACCCACCGGAAGTTGGACCTTATCCCCTAGCCATTCTGAGTCACTCTTTTGAAAGCCTTTCTGCCTTTAAAGATGAAATAAGCTCGCCGACAAAACAACAAACTTTTTGGTATCTTATAGCAGTAGATGGGCTACTGGATTCGCCAATCGGAATTCTATTTAGTCTTCGAGGGCGGTACGGACATCTTTAGCTTATGCAAAGGACTAGAGTACTTTTCGTCAAGCAAAGGTATAATTTCAAAAACAACGCCCTAAATACGAGCATGTGTGGTCCCAGACAAGGTGGCTCTCTAGCTAGTCTGCTATGGCACTATCCGAAGACTCCCGCAGCGCCTTCCTCTCTAGGGATGTAGCTTGCTGCCCCGGTAGTTTCATAAGTCCGAAACTCCCCGACGTCGGGCATTACTTCCTAAAGTGGGGATTGTTCCAAGGGCTTCCCTATCCTCGCTCTCTAAGGAATTACCTCTTCCTTCCTAAGACCTGAGTCTTCCCGCTTGATATTTCCTTATCTCGTGCAATTCAAGGAGACTGGAAAGAGATTGACGCCCAGCTACCAGTTCAGGGTCCATGGGATCACACTAGGACTCTCTATCTATCCTCAGCAGACATCTCCATTTCCTTCATTCTAGATTGATCCCACAGGTTTTATCCAGCTTGCTCCAGAACGTAGATCTAGCTACAAAGAACAAGAGCAAGAAAGAAGCCCCTCGGCAAGGCTACATCGCACCAACTAAGTCCTCTATCTATGAGGAAGGAATCACTCTATTACTAAAGGAAATCACAAAGAAGAAGCCTCCTTATGCAACTAACACTTAAGGAAGTCCACCTAGGCAAGCACTTTTCGTGCAGGTGAGTCCATCAGAGTCTTATCATAATCGAAAGATAGTAGGAGCTTCTCTCTCTGAAGCGAGTCCGTAATCAGTGAATACTGAGGAATGACCAACTTGCTTGTGCTTTGCTGACGAATCCTATCTGGGTTTTTGATTCTTTGCTCAGCTTGAATCACGAAACTATCCGAAAGGTGGAAGTCAGAATCCTCTGGGCTGATGAAGAGCCAGGATCACTTCCTTTGAGGATGCAAATTGAAGAAAGAAGGGTACCCTAGCACCAAGATAGTGGAGTCTTAATAAGGACATTAGTGCCTTCGCTAAGAATGTGCATGGTTAAGAAGTCGGGGATGTTGTCATAAAAGAAATGGGCTATCTGTTGAAAAGTCCAGAACGATGGTTCTCTGACTCTGTCATTCTTTTGTTTCCAAAAATGAGTTATATAGGGCGAGTCGAGTTTCACTCTGATAAGGTAATGAATTCCATTTAGGTTTGGCAAAGCCAATATATGTGACAGGGTTCAGAGAATATATAATATGGAGAAGAGTATATAAGACTCGTGATTCAGGCAAACCAATCTTCTCTGAATTCAAATAGGAAGATTAGGGAACGGGAAAAGAAAGAACGGGATATCTATCTATCTTACTATACGATGCACCTAGCTTATCACAGACTGAAGTCGGAGAAGTGTTGAAGAAAAGAGGAAAGAATGGATAAGAAAGATTAGGAGCTTTCACTCGCTTATTGGATGAGGTGGGAAGACTCTTTCTACGAGAATCAAACTCGTGTACGAGGGGGAACACAGGACGTAAGCACGAGGGCTGCCTTATTGGCCCAACGAGTCAAATGCCCAACCTAGCCCAAAGCTTAGTCCAACGGTTTGGAGACTTTCCTCCGCCTCCTTTGTTGCCGATTTGCTTGGCAACCGATAGATAGGAGCTCTTTTAGACCCGATGCTAGCATCCGCTCTTTTCTCCGCTGTTGTGGGAATACCTGAGTCAAGTAGCTAAGCGAATAGAGCAGCTATCGAAGTGTTGAGGAAAGAGGGAGTCATTTTTCCCACCCAGTCCTGCCTTTAGGAAGGAATGCAGGCAAGGAAAGCACTTGGAACAGGCCGGACTTTCGCTTTAGTAAGAAATCCCGACTTGTGAGCGGATCAGAGGTGGGCGGACCTTTCTCTTACTACATTCCATTTCATATTTGTGCAGCTGATCTAACTTCTATTGAGATACCCTCGGGAAGAGAGCTATTATTGGGCATATAGAAAGACGTACTCTTCTGTGCCCCGACTAACTCCTCTTTTTGTACCAAAAGGCCGAGACTAAGAGAGCTGGCCTACTAGCAAATGTAGGAGTGACCGGGGGCAAGGAGAAAGGTGTCAAGCTAGCCTAGCCAGAGGAAAGCGCTAACGGTTTGCTCGCGAGAGGTCCCAGTTTCGTTTTCTTGACGAAGATTGCACTGAAGAAAGATTCATGCTATATTCACTAAATGCAAGGAAAGGCTCTTTCTAACTATCTGAATCAAAGTTCTTTAGGATCGTTACCAAGCCAGCTCTAGTATAAGACTAAGCACTATTTGGCGCAAGCTTTCTTGATCTACTATCGAACTAGTCTTCAGAAAGTGAGAACTCAACCTTCGTTATAGATGCAATTATCAGTCGAGAAAATCCTTTCAAGTAATCGAGAGGAAAGCGAGGCGAAGGGCAAAAGCAGATAGGGAAATAGCATTGTCGGAAATGAAGCTCGAGATAGGGAAAGCAAAAATGCATATTCGTCAAGCAGAAAGAAAGAAGTCAGACTCATATAGGGAAGAAGAAGTAAGCATTCCCCGGAACAATAGAAGAAGAGAAGTCTTTGTTGACCTGGTAAAACATATAGTCTGAGAATGTTTACTCAACTACAAGACAAGTCTGAGGACAGAAGCTTTAAGAGCTTTAATATTAATAGGGATTTCTTTCCACCGAAAGGAAAGGCGGATTAATAGGAAGAAGGGAATCAAGCCCGATAGCAAACTCAACTCCTCTTTACCTTCCTATTCGACAGCCGTTAACAGCCCTGCAGGGACTTCATCACAGGTATCCTTCCTGTCCTAAGATTGCTACTATCTGTCCTTCATTTCTTTCTTTTATCCTGGAGTTACTGCCTTTCTCCCCTCTCCTGAACTCAAGTAAGAAAAAGCGGAACCTGCCTTTTATTTCTAAGAAGAAAGATGGAATCTTTACCGATTGACCCCTATCAAGATAAAGCATACAACCTTTTGGACTAGCCTTCCTTGGCTTCCATTCTAGTTGATTCTCCTTCCGAGGTCAAATACCTTTTCTTCCCTCCTTGTGCAGAGCTTTCGCTTCCTCTGGGATCCAAAAACGAGAAGTTCCTCCAGTCCGCAGAATCAGGATAGAGCTCATAAGAAGTAGCGACGGGAAGCGTTTCGGAGTCTGGAACATCAACAGGAATCGATGATCGAGCTTTACTGAACTGATAAGGCTCTTTCTTCCTTTGTTTATCTAGGCTTCCGGGAGAAGGAACTCACCTAAGAAAGAGAAGGTAGCCGTAGCTTTATAATAAGGTAAGCATCCCACGATAACAAAAGAAGAGAACGAAAGGAGTACACTAGGTTGCACAACAAAGTCGTCCAAGATGTAATATCATTGAATCTTATAAGCAACATGAGAATCAATCCTTTGACGATAGCCCTCTCGACCCACTCGTAGGACTGGTTCACCCCTCGGAGGTCCCACCTCACTTGGGCCAGGGTACTTACAGGGAGGATCGTGCTAAGCGGCACTACCCCTTTTTGGTTACAACCATTGGGATCCTTCTCTACTGCTCCATTTTACTATAGATTTCTGCTACCTACCTTAGGGGGGAGTGCAGTTGATCATAAGTAATGCTACTACTAATAATGAGCTTGCAATAGACGGGAAAGAATCCGACAATTAGTTTATGGCAACTAGTGAACGCGGCGGTTCAGCCGGGTGGGAGGTGGAAGGTAGGTTCGAAGAGAGAGCTCCTGCAGACGTAGTAGGAAGTGAGCTAGTTTTTCTCGAATGAGAACTGTAGATGGCAGGCATCCCTCGTTTCTAGATAGTGTTCCGTGAGTGGTAGGTTAGTTCGCTACAACTCCTGATGGTATGCTTAATGACCTACTTCCACTATGCTTTTCTAAGCTCATTGCCGATAAGGTCTCTAGCCGCGCCTATAACAATAGTGAAGCTCTAAATAGCCCATTCACTATCCTTTTGAAAATGGATTATGCAACCATGCAAATGGCCCTAGAATGGATCTCAGTACAGTTCCTACTCTTATCTAAGGTTCCTGCTACTAGTACTCTTAGTGAAGTTCTTAGCTTTCTTCCATGCGTTGATTAGTATACAAAGAGGTAAAGAATTCATTTCCATTACCAGAACACCAGTTCCTCCTCGATTGTTCCAACCTTGATTCCTGTTGTTGTTCCAACTCTGATTCTGATGATGACCTTGGTTCCAGTTACCTTGGCCTCCTCGTCCATCTCTACTTATTCTCCTAGCCAATTTCGCGTTAACCGCAAAAGAAGGGGATTAAGTAGATAGCCCTATATGGAGTGAAAGCTGCCCAACCCAAACCAAGGGGCGAACCAACAACAACTATGTGTCCCAGGGGAAAGCTCGCTAAAAAGAGGTCTCATTGAAACGACCATACCATAGTGGAATGATTTGCATAAAGATCCGGTCAAATGGCTAAGGGACATAGCTAAGGAAAAGCTCTGATCCAACTCATCGAAGATGCCCAGAAGGAACTGCAAGAGATGAGACAGTTGCTTTCACTAAAGGATCGAACTATGTATCCATAATAGGATGAAATTGCCTTTCTGACTGTGGGAAAGATGCTTCGAAAGTAGGGCTATTCTTCGCATCGGGACACGTGGGACTTCTGCCTTTTGTTTGGACAAATGGTCCCTTCTTTACTGTTGATGCGGCATAAAGGCTGTTAGGAATCGATCTAGATGCCAGGAATCAGACAAGGAACTAAACTGACACTTGACTGAAAGCGTTTTTGCCGTGCGCGTCGACTTTTTTAACAGATTTCCCACAGCTAAGCTAAATCAAATAAGGAAGATAGAAGTAGCTGCAATTGCTATTGAATCTGCTGCTCGTGGAAGGTTTGACGAAGTGCAAGTACCATTTCATTTCGCATAGCCCTTTCTTGGGCAAGTGAATCATAGCACAGAAAGGTTAATCACAGTATGTCTTGTTTAGCTCCTTCCTCAGGTGAAAGAAAGCGGTCTTGATGCCGAGATTGGAACTAGCAGTTTTTCTTAAATCAATTCCATTTCCACTCCCCTTTCTCATTCGACTGGCTAGAGTAGCGTAGCAATTACCATGTCTTACTCTTTTGGTTTTGCGGGATAACGGTTCTTTTGCGAAAAAATAGCTTGCTTGCTGTAAATGGACAAAATACCTTGTGCACGAATAGCTTGCACGAATAAGCTCTGGGACTGATGACTTTCCTCGGGCATTTGCAAGTGTGCTAGATCATCAATGAATGTCCGCTTTGGTTGAATCAATAGTATAAGATATCCCATGCACACGCACAGAAGAAGAAGATGCCCCGAATGCCCTGTTTTCAGGAATTGAATGCGCTGTGGCACTTTCGGAATAGTTAATCCGATCAAGAGTAAGGTCAGGAGGAGTAAGGCCTTAGAAGGGTTATCTCCTCCGGTAATAGAATAGAAGTACAGAAGGGAATGTATGAGCTCTGCCTGTGAGCTACCGATGCTGGATTGCTTTGAATCAACATCCCTCCGTCAGATATCTCCTTCCTAGGCTTCTTTCTTCCCTTGATTGAGAGCTAGGACGGATTTGAATGGATGGGATTGTAGCTCTCTTCTTTCTCCTGTAGGTTTGAAGATAGGCTAGATTAGCACGAATTCTATCGATCAAACTAAGAGGTTCAGGGGTCCCCCTACGAGATGACTATATAGATATAGGTTTCCAAGCTCTTCCTTTCCGCACTAAAGTACAGAAAGTCAATTAGAAAAAGACAAATAGGAAAAGAAGATTGAGACTTACTTCCGCAATTAGATGAGTTGAGTAAAGAATCAATGAAGTCAATTAGCTAGGAAATAACAATCAGCCAATTCTTAAACAGTAAAGAGGAAGATGGACTACTCTTATATTCCCTAAATTCTTCTATCTCTTCGTCTACCCCCTAATTAGAAACTCCAACATGGGCTAGCAGGAACTCATACATAAACATAAGAAGATAGTCTTCCTAATAGCTCTTATCTCCTATCTGACTCAACCCGAGGGGTATTTAGGGGGAAAACGTGCCTTTCTTTTCTTCCTATCCTTATTGTTGGCTATTTGGATATATCCTTAAGGCTTATTGAACCCCTTTGAAGTAGGGCTTAGGTCCTATAAACTGACTTTGGACTTTTATTGCATTTAGGTCTTTGGTATGGTATGGTCTTCTATTCTGCCTCTACACCCCGCCTAATCAATTCCGCAACGAGGACAGAGTTCCCTGCTCTACTTCACTGCCTGGGGTTAAGGGGAAAAGAGTTCTTATAAAGCTTCCCGGGAGCAGCAATAAGAATATTTCCATTCCTTGATTGTTGAGAGGGCTTTGAGTCCCTCCCTCTTAGCTCGCCCTTAATCAACCCCGGGAGTACTTGAGGACTTCCCCTAAGGCCCATTACTACGGAACCCCAGTATGGATGGAGCTGGCGTCGCCGTACAACCTGCATCCTAGTAAATCCCAGCCTTCGGAAGGGGTTAGGCGACCGCTGCTGTCTCGGAATCCTTTCCTTTCATAGGCTGGAGCAAACCTTGCCTTTACATCGCTACTAGGCAATTGAAGCTTGCTTTCATTTACATAGCCTTTAGTTGCATCTTCAACCTAGGCAAGACCCTACCTACTTCTTGCTGCTTTATTCATCATCCAATCCACAAGAAATCGCATGAAAGCCTCATAGTCATACTTCTCACCTACTCTCAAAGGAGATTGAAAACTACCATTCCGTGTCGAATCGGAAAAGCTTTCGAAGAGCGCATAAGTTCGGTGGTCAGATCTGAAGAGGGCTGATTCACGGCTAACTACTTCGGCCTATAATCTAAATAAGGGGGAAGGAAGAGCTGGTGTGGTCAAAGGCCCTCACGCAATGCCGCATATACAAGGAAGGGCGGCGAGCCCCTATTTAGTAAGGTTTTGATCAACTTGACTTTATGGACATTCCCAGCTGCTTTCTTTCCGATCGGTTTAAGATTAGATTCACTATAGCCCCGCGCTAGCTAACCATTCCACTATTACAGTTACTAGTCATCGACTCAAAGAGATTAAAACATATATTTGAAGCTTCTCGTCTTCTTGATCGTCCGATCTGCGCCTTCATAAAGAAAGAATTTCCAGCAGACGATAGCCTTCCAATTTGATCCCAGAACTGGAGTCTGATAGGCATCCCTTTTAGCGGTCGATCTGCCGACTTCGATAATGCGACAGCTGCAGTTGAGACTCCGACACTGGTCGAATTCAAGGATGAAGTGCAACAAATGGTGTAACGGCTCGAACTGTGCCAAAAGCATTTCTCAAGTATGAGCCGCTCCTTGTGATAGTAAGAAGGTCTCACAGGCAGTGGAAGGAAAAGAAAGGAAAGCAGCTAACTCCTTGCCTTCTTGCCTATAACTTCCCCTCGAGTGATGTCAACGCCCAGTTCCCTAATGAAGAGCTAACGGAGATTGCATACAAGACTTGGGAGATGTCTTTGGATGGTGCCTCAAATAAGAAAGGTCATGGTATAGAGATCTTGCTAGTCTCTCCTGATGGCGCTCACACTCCTATTGCCATGAAAGTGAACTTTGAAGCCACCAAGAAGATTGCAGAGTATGAGGCCTGCATTACGGGTTTCGAAGCTGCTGTCTGAATTGGGTGTAGAAGAAATGGATCTTGATGGCGATTCGGCTTTGATTAGATCCCAAATCCAAGGGAAGTAGAAGACTAGGGATGAAAAGTGACTCCCGTACCACGCTTATCTTGAGACCTTAGCCCGGTAAGAAGATTGACTTTCGCTTCTTACCAAGAAACACTTTTCCGATGCCTTAGCGACTTTGCCTTCAATGGTAGAAATCCCTGTGGGAGTGAAGGTTCCGCCTCTGATTATAGAACAAAGGGACACCTCCGCCTATTGCTGTACAGTTTTGAGAAGGTTGAGGAATTCAACAAAGGGCCATGGTATCAAGACGTATGAAATCTTCTTAAGCATGATCGGTACCCCCCTGAAGCATCGAGGGCCGATAGACAAAGTCTTAGCTTAGAAGGGTAGCATGCCAATTTCTCATCTGTGGGGACCTTCTTTACAAGAGATCGTATGATGGGATCCGTCTTCTGTCTGTGGATAAGGAGCAAGCCCAGCGTCTAATTGAAGAGGCTCATGAAGGGACAAGTGCGCCGGGTACATCTTGGCCAAAAAGATTCTACGGCTAGGCTACTATTGGACTACCATGGAGGTGCCACCCTCACTAATGTCGGTATAACTGGGGCATAGACATCATTGGAAAGGTCACTCCAAAAGCATCTAATAGGCACGAGTACATCCCTCCTTCTTGCGATTGACTACTTCACAAAATGGGGGGGCTTTCTTCCTATGCTAAGTTAAAGGTAGCTCACTTCATTCGATCAGGCACTTAAGGTATTTCACCGGACCGGACTGATTGAGGACTCATGCTTTTTCTTCTAATAGGTCTATGAAAGCAAGCATCTTCATATCATGGGAAGTGTTGCAAGCTATCCAGTAAGGTACTCAATTCAATCAAGCGGGCCGACAAGATTGACCTTTCACTATGAATTCAACCATGAAAGGAGCCTTTCCTTTGCTCTGGCACATGCAATTGAACCAAGACTGGAACGAGCTTCTTCCTTCAGTTAGCCAAGGGGAGATGGTACTACCGATAACGGAGGGCATAGGTATACTGTTCAAAACTTCCTTTATCGGCGTTCAAGAGGCTAGGGTAAGCACAGGGGGAATCCGCTACGCTAACCAATAAGACATTTCTTGGTTTTTGAACTGAGACTGATACTCGCTCATGAAGAAGGCTTCCATTAATAGAAATGTTGCTTTCTCATATTCCGATGCTCCGAATGGGAAAGATACGGCTAGTCAGAAAGAACTATGGGGATTTCTGATCGTAGCTTTGCTTTGGAATTTTCATTAGCCAGAGCCAGTACAACTCAATCAAAGAAGACAGTTTCGGGTCAATCCCACTTTGGTAAAATCAATCAGAATCGTTCTACTATCAGTGAAAGGCTACCAATTCGCAATCCCAAGTAATTCAATCACCAGTAAAAGGCAAACAAACCTTCTTCTCTTCTTTCCTTAGAGTTAGGAGTTCCGGGGATCGGTACCACTTTTAGATCGAAAGTTGATTAGGGGAGCGTTACTTAAAGATTTCCCTATTTAGTTGATTAGGTTGTTCAGACTATAGCGCGCTAACAACGGAACCTTTGAAATGAATGGGCACGACATACCGGAAAGACAGTGCTCAGGCTGCCAAAGCGAAGCCTTGAATCTCGTACTTTGAAATGGGCGTCCGTTCCCAGTATGGGCCCCTCATGGCCACACTATGCGTCTAATGCATGTGATGAAAGTATAGCAGTAAAGTACTCCCATCTCGGATAACCGAGGGTACGATCAATAATGGCAGGCGCTTTGGAAGTTGGTCTTGGTTTAGAGAGAATCGCTCAGGATGGGAAATATTGTGATGAGGGCGCGGAAAAAGACCTGATGCCTCTTACGAAAAGCGTCGGACAAAGGCCGCAGGTTCGCAGTGGAAAGGGGTTTGGGAGGAATTCCGCATGAAAAATGAGAGGAGTATAAGGGGGCGGCAAAAAAGCCTGAATCTGGAAATGGTCATACAAAGATCCACCTAGGGGCCTTTCTCATTCAGTGGTAAACCTTACCAAGACTAGTTGCCTCAATGATATGCTTTTGCTTTTTGTGAACAGTAAAACGCTGTTCCGTCTCATGTTGTTTCCAGAGCTTACTTGTTTTTCTTTCCCGGTTCGTCGCTTGCTGTCTTGTTCTCTTCGCTGATGACCTACTCTTCCTGATGTGGCTAACCTTTAATGGGGATGAGTGCATAGCAGTAGTCCTCGGTGCTTTTGCTGCTCGCTCTGCCACACTCCAGTTTCGCTTGCTTGCTGCTCGCTCTGGCGTTGATGGAAGAGGGTCTCTAAGCGATCACGAGTTGTTACGCTGCCATTTTTCCTCTGTTTTAGCTGACGTTGTACATGCTAAGTTGTTGAATAAGATAGGTTGTTACTATAAGAGCATTCTTCTGCGAGGAATGCTGATGGGCTACCACTGCTGCTTGCTCTCTCCCGCTAGCTAGTTTTGAGTTCTCCTAAAATGAAGTGAATCAGGATTTTCTCTTATAGCTTCACTGCTAGAGAAGGTCTTGGTTCTCTTAGGCCATGTGAGAGTCTTTCTTTTCCTATTTCACTTTCCTGAGTCGATTACTTATCTAGAATCAGCCCTTCCCTTTTAGTTATAAGATCCATGGGAATGAGATTGGTAGGGAACTTGGATCGTCTATCTCTTCCTTAAAGATTGAGTTTAGTAAGGGTTAAAGGGAATTAAAACTTAAGCAAGGGCATCTGATCTCAAGACAAAATCTTTCATGATCCATCCCGGAATTGGATAGAGAATAGTTGGGATATTTCACTGGGAGGGAGAGGTGGGGGTGACATCAGAAGTAGGATCGTCGAACGGATAGCAGCATCGCATTGAGAATTGACTCGTCGGATTAACTACCTTTAGCACGAAATGAAGATCCCTTCCACTCACCACTTTTGTCGAAGGATAGAACAAAGCATCTGATCTCCTATCTTCAGAAGGAATTTCGCTCACAGCCAGCCGAGCAGAAGTCTCAGGTTCAGTACCCTTCGTGTTTGGAATGTCTGGAATAGAAGATACCTCACGCCCAGACGCTGGTGATTTGTCTTTGTGCTGAGATGCGGTCTCTACTTCCATGTTCTGACATCTCCACATCAGCAGTTGTTGCTAGTTTGGAAGGAGTCACTGTTACCTCTAGTGTGTTGTTCAATAGAGATCCCTTTCTGGACTCTGTTCTGAAGCAGTTACTTGTGAGGAGACCTTTCTCCCCAAGGGAAACATGAGAAGAAAAGAAAGAATGAACATAAGGGCGTTAAGCATTGTGAAGAGTTTTGTTAGAGTTCAATAGCTGGGAATAAGGCTTACCTTTCGTAAGTCCAATACCATGATTTCAGAGGAGTCTATACTTGGAGGAGCCTGTGCGTTCCTATCGATTAGTAATTGATCGTTCGGATCGGAGCCTTTGAAGGATTGAGCCCAGCTGACAAGTGACAAAGCCTGCCCGTGAGCCCTTGAGATTGGAAGTGGCACCCTTTGTCCTAATGGTGTATTTCCTAGTATCAATATGTATAGTTTCAAAAAGGGTAAGTACACAAGTTGGCCTGGCTGAGTCCCCTGGTAACTGCCTGGCCTCGTTCTTATATTGGAAGTATAAATATACTAAACACAACCTATTGGAGAAAGTAAGGAACTACCTACAGGCAAGAAGAGGTCAAAGGGATAGGTTAGAAGGTATACCTTCAGTGTCTTCGTTCCTTGAGCTATAGGAAGGGGACTCAGAGACCTATCTTATAGCAAGGAATGAGAGACTTAAGACCTCCCAAATATCCTCCTAGTCGGGTTGAAGACCAGGTTGTTGACTCAAGTCAAGAAGAAGAAAAAGAAAGTCCCACAAAGGAGGACAATGGGACACCAAGGTACCTGATCGGAAGAGAACCGGCATTGTAGCTTAGGTTACAAATAATGGGATCCTTAACAGAATCATTCACTCCACAAGTCAAAATACTGCTCTTGTCTGGTCTTACCCCGAACCCAGACAAACCCGAGAAAAGGAATTCCATAATAAAAGAAAGAGAGTGCCTTTCTGTCTTCGCAAGACGGAAGTTCCCTCTCCCTTCTCGATCACTACCCAACTGGTTGAACTCAACGCTTGTTCTCGATAGCTAAATAGATAATTCCTTACTTCTCCCGTCAGGAATGGATGGATGGCTAGACCTCTTTTTTCTTAGTTTTCACATGAATTCTACTGAACAGATGAAAACATGAATGAGACAGGGGTTGTCTTCTAAGAGTTGGATCGAGAGTGGGATAGTAGGATATTTGATCGATTATCCTACGCTAGCTTCATTATCCTCCTCATGGTATGAGAAGTCAGAGTTCAAAGTATAAGACAGTGAAGAAGCTAGCAGCTAGCATCTGCTGCCAAGGATCTCAATCAATCAAAGGGAATAGCCTTCTTATTCGAATCCTGCCTCAACTTGGATGCCCGCATAAAAGAAGGAAAAAACAAATTCTAAGACACCCTTAGCTGCCTGCTTGGAAAGAAGGCGCACCAACTTATCCAGCTGTAAGACATGCAAGGCTATATTTCCTGATGGGACAATTGAAAATGGGGCGAATCGGCAACCGGAATCCCTGGGGGAGTGGAAACAGACTTGAGAAACTGAAACAGAGAAGTGGAGTTGTATTCTAGCTTCTCGTCTACTCTCTTGATGAGTATCCCGCAACAGTTGGAATCATCTTCTTTCCTAAGCTGTCAGAGTCCGATCGAAGCGAGCAAGAGATAGAGTAGAGGGTGGCAGGGTTTAGCAACATATAGAGGCAGAAGCCGAGCGTTGAGGTCTTTCATAGCTCGATCTCCGGCTTCAGAAATAGAGATTTCCCTCTCTCAATGTCTTCCTTCACACCCGGCAAAGTCCTTACTACGATTTCCGGGTACAAGTCTTAAGGCGTTCACTCTCTTTCTTGTTTCATCAGCTGGTATTTTATCCAATGTTCTGTTAGAGCTATTCAGTGCCATTACTACCCAAAAAGTCTTTCCCTAAGGGATTTTCCTTAGTTGCGAAGAAGTGAAGTAAGGAACTAGCTCGAACGTAGGCAATTGCCTTATTAAAAGATGGGGCTTTCCCGGGTGAGGAAGAATAAAATAAAGAAAGTCAAGTAGCACATCACGGAACAAGAAGCAGAGGAGAAGTCACCCGAGTGCGAGAATAAGCTGCTGTTAGCTCGAGTTCAGTGAGCCTAGGGGGGTTGACTCAGATGTGATTCCTATTGGCGACTCTTCATGGCATGGTTTCAGCTCGAATGAAAATGGTTGGTTTCTGAGGTGAGGGTTGCCTTCTTTCTGTGCTGTGGTATGGCTCGTGGTATCTGTAGTAGCGTGGTCTTTGCTGCTTTCAAGCTTGAACCAGGTCTTGGAATCGGCATTACCGCTGTGGGAGGGGCGGAAGAACTCCTTGCCCTAAGACTGACTGAAGAAGATGGTATCAAGCCGAAAGGCATAATCAATAGTTAAGGCAAAAAAAGGCTTTGTCCAATTCCTCCCCTGACTAAAACTACACAATGTTCTTGTAGATTCTAATTAGTTGTATAATAAGCAGTGATTTCATATCTAGAGGTGAATCGTGCTCTAGCAACTGAACGCAGAGTACAACCAATTGATCTACTCCGTGCAGGCGGCGAAGTCAAAAGTCCTTTATGATACGAGATTGCGGTTGGGAATGCTTTCTTTCTATTGCAGTGGTGGGTCCCCCGATGTAGGCAAGATCCGTTAAAGCAGCTAACTCGTCGGATCAGCGGGACTACTCATAAATAAAAGAGAAAAAAGCATATCTGGATGTCCAGATTTCATATCTTAGCCATTTTTGTTGAAAATGACCAATTCACGTGATACGGAACTGCATTTGGTGATCAATTTCCCGGGTCCATGCAGATGTTGAATCGAAAATCAAACATCTATAACAAATGTTTTATCCCTCGTGCATGAGCGGGCACGTGAAGTGTTTCGGGTGTGGCAAAGACTGAACGTTGATACAGGGCATAGTTGTCCCGCTCGTCGTTACGATCCCAATCGTTTGAATCTAAACCAACATCGGGAAACCTACCCGTTTACACCTGCCGGTCCGATAACAAAGCCTGTAAACCAGAAGGAAGTCAACATTCCTACCTATACAAGTTTCTCTTACCCGAATATCCAGTATGGGTGCCGGGGACTACCGCTTTACCGTAACGGTTTGGTTTGGCCTACGCCTGTTGTTTAGCTCCATACCTTGGTTCATCCGCTTTAGGCTTATCATCTTCTTTCTCTCATCCAGAAAACGAGTCAACGAGCTAGGTCCTATTGGGATAACATACATAATATGCCTCTATCACTGTATTCCTTTACACCCGGCAAAGTCCTATCTACGAATTCCGGGTTCTGTATTCTCGTACCATTCGTAGCATCGGAGAATGTGAAAAGTCCTTCGAAACATAGAATGCACTACCTCATGGGCAAAGGAAGTCAAAGAAAAGGGACATATGCGAGTACAAAAAGAGTTTGGACGAAGGCTTCAGTTCCTTTGAGAGGTTTGGATTGGACAACTAGTTAGCAAGAAAGAATAGGCTAATAAGCTCTTTGCAAGTCAATTCCCCTGTCCGGATCTAACAAGAGGTTCCATGTCTTCGAGTAAGAGCTGCGGGATATCCCCTGTTTTCAGGAGATTGATAGATTCTCGTAAAATAAGTGATGCTCGAAATCGAAACGAAAGAAAGCACTTCTTTTCAGGACAGACAGAGAGGAGTTCCACTTAACGACAGGAAAGAGAGAACTCGTAGGGCACGAACGGTCTACGACTAGCTGAAGCTGACGGTTTAGTGCGTCTCCTTCCGATTTGAGAGAATCAGACCCTCTCTTAGGCTATCCAGCATTTCCTCGCTTGCTTTCGACCACTTTCTTTGCTCGTTCCTAAATCAGTATCTGAAATGGAGCCAACAATCAAAGCGATATATTATCGTATGTGACGATCGATGTTTCTGTAGGATTCCATTCTATATGTTCGATCGTGTCTGTAGGACGAAATCTCGAGGTGGTAGCTCGTGTTTCAGTTCTCCTTCGATTCTTTCCGGGGTTGGCTCCCGTTGGTTAGAATTAGAAGTTTATCTATCTACTTTGGTAAGTTATTTGAACGGAGGCAATATTCTCAATCATGGGTTGGGCGGGTCTGAGCTATCACTTTTGTTCTCTCCATTTTATGATTTTAAGGAAAGAAGTAGGAGAAGCAGCAGAAGTTGGTAGTCAAGTTTCTTCAGTTTCGGTCTATAATTGGAATTATTTCTATCGTTCGACTTTTGAAGTTTTGATTCGAGAAGATTGGGGATTATACATCTGTATAGAACCCTCTCTTTCTTCGTTGTAAACTTCAATTTCGATAATATAGGTGTTGTATGATCGTCGGGAAGTTCTTTATGGAAGCTTCTTCGAAGGAGCTACACACGAGATAACGAATTCGATATATGGTTGTAGGAATCTCATATTCCGAATAAGAGGATTCGTCGAACGGGAGGTACCCTTCACCCCTGTGACATTGCTATTCTCCCCCTCTCTTAAGCTGGGAAACGAAGGCGGAACACACGTTGAGAAACCCCGCGCGGAACATCCTCAACGGCACGTCCGGCCCGTATTGACGGCGGGCGTCAAGAGAGAAGGTGCGCATATTTGTGGAAGCGAAATATGCAGGTGAGCAAATCACCAACCGTAAGAAATTCGGTAATTAGAAGACAACGAAATCGTCTTCGAGCTTCGGGCCTCTCAAGAAACATAAATAGAAAGAAGGTTTAGTGAGAGTGAAAGGCAGTAAACGTCAAGTCCCGGTATTCATAACCAAACATATATATGCGTCGAGAGACGACGGAAAGGCCTCAACCAATACCACCCCTACCGTCAGTAAAAAAGGAAATTCGAATTTTGGAAAGGCTATGCCCCGAATATGCCGTTTACCTAAATGAGGTTGAAAAGGTGGGGTTCCTACGTTCTCAATGGGGTCCGAAAGAGGAAAAGAATCTTACGAGACCCTTTCTGAGCAGGGGGTTTCGGCATAATTGGGTTCGACTCCCATTCCCTTTATGTGGCTAAATAAATCCATAGAAACCGTTTTCTATGATTGAAAAAGCAAACGACAACTCTTCTCTCTCTGTTCCAATTTATTCTTTGCGCAATCGGTTGAGTGAGATGATTCAACTTCTGTGGGAAAGCCATGGAAATTGGGACAAAGAGGTTGGGTGCTTTACGACGAATCCAAAGTATCCCTCATTGTCTTTTGAACGAGTCTGTGAGATTCGACAGTCAATTGAAGGTGGTTCCTTTAGGTTTTCTCCGCTGTTTAGATCGTTTATTCCAAAGCCGAATAAGCCGGGAAAGCTGCGTCCGATCACTCAACCATTTCGGGATGACATTTTAGTAATGGATGCTCTGTCTCAAGTATTGCTGGAGGTCTTCGAGAGCCTTTTTCTCTACAGTTCACATGGTTTTCGAAAGGGCCGAGGTATTCGCACTTTCTTTGCTCAGGTGGAAAGTTGGGGCGAGGTGAATGAAATTATCAAAGCGGATTTCGTGGGTTGTTTCGACAACATCAACCACGATCTACTTCTTGCCGCCCTTTCTTTATATATAGACGATTCTTCCTTTATCGATCTAATAGACCGCTTTCTTAAAACCGATATCAAGGATAAAGATGGAAAAAGCTATGCATCGGTCGAGAAGGGAATTCCTCAGGGATGCTCACTTTCCCCTCTTCTCATGAATATTTTCCTACATCAATTCGATCTGGATATGCAAAAAATGGGCTCCCCTTATTTGAGATACGTTCGATATGCAGATGATTTTTTGATAGCTCTTCTTCCAGGGTATCCCGAGAATGTTGAGAGTCTTATTAGTCGAATTGAAATCTTGCTTAAAGATCAATATAAGCTTTCCATAACAAAGACCATTTTGAAGCGAAGGAGCAAGCCATCCTTAACCTTGGGCATCCTACTTTCTATTGGCGAGAATG